CTATTTTCTTAGTAGTCTTATAGTAGTCTTAGATTTTGCATTTTGATGAGCCTCATTTTGAGGAATTCATGGAATAATCCATTTTCATGGAATAATGAATTAAGGAAGAAAGGATATGAGTCTACCGCTTACAAGAAAAGATCTCATGATAGTCAATATGGGCCCTCAACACCCATCAATGCATGGTGTTCTTCGACTGATCGTTACTCTCGATGGTGAAGATGTTATTGATTGTGAGCCCATATTAGGCTATTTACACAGAGGAATGGAAAAAATTGCGGAAAACCGAACTATTATACAATACTTACCTTATGTAACACGGTGGGAAGATATAAAGATGGTAGGAAGGGGGAGGGGATAGGATACTTATTTATACAAGATACTTGTAAATTCCTTAAGTTAAGAAAGAAAAAAGAATAAAAACACGGATACATAACATAAAAAAAAGAATAAATAAGACGAGATTCGCCCTCCTCCGACATATTTAATTTCTTCTCCTATACAAAAGCTAACAAGACCCACCCCATTGGTAATTCCATCAATGATACCCTTATCGAAAAACTCCGTTAGTTCGGTTAATCCTCTTATACCGAGGGTAAAGACATGAGTATAAAAAACATCTATATAACCGCGATTATATGACCAACTGTATATCTTTTTTTTTACTTTATCAAAAAAGTATTTTTTCGGACTTTCCTTGTAAAAGGAATTTATTAAATCCAAATTTTGAAAAAAAGAATAAGCGGATCCATATAAAACATATGCTATGAATAAACCGAAGATAGCTAGACTTACAGAAGAAATAGCATTAGTAATAAATTCATATGAATTTATAGAAGAATTAGAACTTTCCTGAGTCAAGTTTATTGAGGGAGTTAACCACTTTGATAATAGGGTTAACTCTGCTATTCCACTATCCATTGCTCCATTATCAAAAGAGATCCCTATAAATCCAATGAATAAAGTAAAAAGCAGTAATATAAGAAGAGGAAATAACATAGTATTTCCCGTTTCATGCGGATAGGCAAAAGTGTTTTTAGCTCCAAAGGACGTACTAAAGCATCCTATCCTATTTCTTGTATTACTTTGAATTTTGGGTATATTTTGTGAAAAAAAAGAAACTCTACTCTTTGTTGTTGATAAAATAAAATCCCTATTAACTCCTTTGGGTATCTTTTTTCCCCATAATGATATTGAATACAAGGAACCCTCTTTAGTGGTACTGTAATTTTGAAAATGAACGCGCAAATACCCATCAAATGTAAGTAAATATATCCGAAACATATAAAAGGCAGTTAATCCTGCAGTAAAGGAGGCTATTATTCCAAAAAAGGGTGAATACAACCAACTATTACTAAGAATCTCATCTTTGGACCAAAAGCAAGCAAGAGGTGGAATACCACAAAGAGAGAGTGTACCCCATAAAAAAGTGGTTCTTGTAATTGGAATGTATTTTCTTAAACCGCCCATAAGAACCATATTCTGACTTTTATCTGGTGAATATCCAACAAGAGGTTCCATTGAATGAATAACGGATCCGGATCCCAAGAACAATAAAGCTTTTGAATAAGCATGAGTGATCAAATGAAATAAAGCAGCTTGGTAAGAACCTATACCTAGAGCTAACATCATATAACCCAATTGAGACATTGTAGAATAGGCTAAGCTTCTTTTAATATCTCTCTGAGCAAGAGCTAAAGTAGCTCCTAAGAAGAGTGTTATTGTACCTACTAAAGAAATTAAAGTCATTATCAAAGGTAGAGATATGAAAAGAGGAAAAAGCCGAGCTAGAAGAAAAATCCCCGCAGCAACCATGGTTGCTGCGTGTATAAGAGCCGAAATGGGAGTGGGTCCTTCCATAGCATCTGGTAACCATACGTGAAGAGGGAATTGTGCGGATTTCGCAACTGCACCAAGGAATAATAAAAAAGCACACAAAGTAGTAAGTAAAGAGTTAATTCCATTATTAGGAATCCAGTTATTAGCTATTTTGAACAAATCCCTAAACTCTAAGCTACCTGTTATCCAAAAAAAACCTAAAATTCCTAATAATAAACCAAAATCCCCCACACGATTAGTTACAAAAGCTTTTTGACAAGCACTCGCGGCGATCGGTCGTGTAAACCAAAAGCCTATCAATAAATAGGAACACATTCCCACGAGTTCCCAAAAAAAATAAATTTGTATCAAATTGGAGCTAGTAACCAATCCCAACATAGAAGTAGTGAAAAAACTTATATAAACAAAAAATCTCAAATATCCTTCATCGTGAGACATATAACCATCACTATAAATAAGAACCAGGATTCCTACAGTAGTAATTAGTATTAACATAATAGAAGTAAGCGGGTCAATCAAGTATCCAAATTCTAAGGAAAAATCATTATTGACGGTCCAAGACCATAGATATTGATAGATAGAACTTCCATTTATTTGTTGAATAGACAGTTGAATTGAGAATACCATAGCGATACTTAAGAATAAAACACTAGGAAAAGCCCATATGCGACGAAGATTTTTTGTTGCTGTCGGAATAAAAAAAAGGCCAAACCCCATTGACATAATAACTGGAAGTGGGAGAAGAGGGATTACCCATGCATATTGATATGTATGTTCCATAAAAAAAGAAATTGAAATTTTTACTTGAAATTTTTCTATAAAATAAAATTGTTTCCAATTCACCAAACCAATTCTTATCTCTTTCTGAAGGAATAAATAAAAGAATAAGCAAAAATACTGGAATTCCTCATTTTTGCTTATCTCATTCAGATAAGCAAAAATGAAAAATGGGTTTAATTGGTTAAATTAAAAAAGTTAATCAAATAACTTCGTTGTTACCTAGTTATTACCTAAATAAGGATATTTATTAAAATAAAAAAAAAAGTTGCATTTTTTTTACTTTCTATTAATTTTTATATTTCTTTAAAACAAAGATGAAGCAGCTCTCTTGTTTCGTAACTGATTAATTGAATTCCAATAAAAAGAAAACCCATGTTTATAAGAAATTATAAAATAGTCGTTACTTTATACTTGATATAGAACTGAAATCCTAATGACTCTAATTACCTAAGTTTTAGAATGCCTTGTTTAATAAACTCAGTATTTTTTTTATTGGAATTCCATTATGGACTACCATTCTTAACTTAATTAACTATTTTAATTTTCCCTTCTTTTTATCCACCCGTCTTATATTAGGGGATAGGCTTCCATACCATATATCTATATATGGAGTATACTTGATATATAAATATCTATAAATGGATTTAAACGGGAAACCTTTCTATATATTCTATATTATTAAGACAAAGTATAAAATATATACGGAAAAAATTGACTTAAATTCTTGTCTTATCCGGATTAGACAAGAATTTAAGTCAAAAATAATTCAGAATTTCAGTATCTTTCAATATCTAAGTATAAATACCAAGAAAAAGAAGAAAGAAGGATTTATTTGCGGCAATAGATGTCTTTCACATACAACTAAAAAAAAGTAATTTCCTTTTTGAATGGCAGTTCCAAAAAAACGTACTTCAATGTCAAAAAAGCGTATTCGTAAAAATATTTGGAAGAAAAAGACTTATTTTTCCATAGTACACGCTTATTCTTTAGCAAAATCAAAATCATTTTCCAGCGGCAATGAGCATCCAAAACCAAAGGGTTTTTCTGGGCAACAAACAAACAAATAATAAGGTTTTGGAATAATTTGAATTAACCTATCAAAAAATAATTCCAATTATTTAATATGAATAATTTGGATTAATTAATTAATGTACTTTTATGTGTCGAATTACTCAACACAATATTATTAAAACAAACCCCTCTTATATCTGCTATGTGGAATAAAAGTTTTGGTATACTGTGTGCTAAGTATTCTTGATCAATGAACTTTTCATAATAGAATTCCCATAATAAAATATGAGAATTCTATTATGAAAAGTGGAGTCTTCTTGTAATAGGATTTACCACTTCTATCTATTTTATTTTCTCCAAAATAATTGGTTTAAGGTTAGTAAATTCTATTAATAAGAGAATAAAGACTTTCATTCTATAAATTTTTCAAAAAACCAAAAAGCCTTTTCTATTTATCCATTTTAATTTAATCATTAAATAGAAACAAACCTTTTTGAATTTTGTCCATTTTATTTAAATAATTTCCCAAATTTAAAGGAGAAACTAATTAAAATAAAATTAGTTCTATAATGGCAACTTAGAAAATAAAAGAGGAGTTCCAACTCTTTCAAGCAGTGTTTCCATTAGGCAAAGCAAGAGTTTATTGTAAAAAAAATCGTAATGATACTACATAAACGAAGTATATTTTAATGAAGACTCTAATGTTCCTAAATTTTATGGACTTTCCCAATCTCGACGATTCACGAGATAATAGCTATTATTCTTTTAAGTTACCCTTTTTTTGAAGTTAGCCGCCATGGTGAAATTGGTAGACACGCTGCTCTTAGGAAGCAGTGCTCAAGCATCTCGGTTCGAATCCGAGTGGCGGCATTCTCGAAAAGGAATACAATAGATTAGAAAATGGATTCAATTCGAAATTTACAATTTTGTAATGAGACCTTCCCCTTATGCTATTTGCAACTTTAGAACATATATTAAATCATATCTCCTTCTCAACCATTTCCATTGTGATTACGATTCATTTGATAACCTTATTAGTTCCTGAACTTGAGGAATTACGTGATTCGTCAGAAAAAGGAATGATAGTTACTTTTTTCTCTATAACAGGATTCCTAGTTTCTCGCTGGGCTTCTTCGGGACATTTTCCATTAAGTAATTTATATGAGTCGTTGATCTTCCTTTCATGGGCTCTGTATATTCTTCATACCATTCCTAAGATACAGAACTCTAAAAATGATTTAAGCACAATAACTACGCCAAGTACTATTTTAACGCAAGGCTTTGCCACATCGGGTCTTTTAACTGAAATGCATCAATCCACAATACTAGTACCTGCTCTCCAATCTCAGTGGTTAATGATGCATGTCAGTATGATGTTACTAAGCTATGCAACTCTTTTGTGCGGATCCTTATTATCTGCCGCTATTCTAATTATTAGATTTCGAAATAATTTCCATTTCTTTTCTAAAAATAAAAAAAATGTTTTAAATAAAACATTTTTATTTAGTGATTTCTATGCAAAAAGAAATGCTTTAAAAAGCACCTCTGTTCCTTCATTCCCAAATTATTACAAATATCAATTAACGGAACGTTTGGATTCTTGGAGTTATCGTGTCATTAGTCTAGGATTTAGCCTTTTAACCATTGGTATTCTTTGTGGAGCAGTATGGGCTAATGAGGCATGGGGATCCTATTGGAATTGGGATCCTAAGGAAACTTGGGCATTTATTACTTGGACCATATTTGCAATTTATTTACATAGTAGAACAAATCTAAATTGGAAGGGTACGAATTCTGCACTTGTAGCTTCGATAGGATTTCTTATAATTTGGATCTGCTATTTTGGTATCAATCTATTAGGAATAGGTTTACATAGTTATGGTTCGTTTATGTTAACACCTAAATGATTATATAAAATAAAACCTTCATGAAATGTTTTTACTTTTTTGTTTTATTTGAGAACCCCTTGAACGCCTTCTCAAAGGGTTCTCAAAAATTCAAGATAGATCTAATTAGACTTCTGCATTAATAGAGCGGATTAGTAAAAAAAAACCTATTTAGGATAATAATTGGATAAGAGAGCCTCTACCCTGTCAACGGATAGGGAGAGAACAAAATCTGGATAAATACCAATTCCTATTACTGGTAAAAAGATACAGATTAAAATAAAGAGTTCTCGTGGTCCAGAATCCACAAAATTTTCGTTTGGAACATTAAATAGCTTGTATCCATAGAACATCTGGCGTAACATAGATAATAAATAAATAGGAGTTAATATCATTCCTATTGCCATTACAAAAGTAATTAGCATTTTTGGCATTAACAGAAATTTTGGACTAGTAATTAGGCCAAAAAAGACTACTAATTCTGCGACAAAACCACTCATTCCTGGTAAGGCAAGAGAAGCCATTGAAAAGCTACTAAACATAGTAAAAATTTTTGGCATTGGGATAGATATTCCCCCCAGTTCTTCGAGATAAACAAGACGCATTCTATCAGAAGCCGTTCCTGCCAAGAAAAAAAGTGTAGCACCAATAAATCCATGGGATAATATTTGTAAAATAGCTCCATTGAGTCCAATGTTGGTTATGGAACCAATTCCTATAATTATGAAACCCATGTGAGATACAGAGGAATAGGCTATTCTTTTTTTGAAATTTCGTTGACCAAGAGAAGTTGAAGCTGCATAGATTATTTGGATCGCTCCTATTATTACTAACCAGGGCGAAAATAGATAATGAGCATGAGGTAACAATTCCATGTTGATCCGAATCAATCCATATGCTCCCATCTTTAATAAGATTCCCGCTAAAAGCATACATGTACTATAATGGGCTTCTCCATGGGTATCTGGTAACCACGTATGTAGGGGTATAATCGGCAATTTGACAGCATAAGCAATAAGAAAGCCAAAATATAAAAGTATTTCCAAGGTTGCAGGGTATGATTGATTAATTAATCTTTCCAAATCTAATCCTGGTTCGTTGGAAACATATAAGCCCATACCTAGAACTCCGATTAAGAAAAAGATGGAACCGCCTGCAGTATACAAAATAAACTTTGTAGCTGAATATAGACGCCTCTTTCCCCCCCACATGGATAAAAGTAAGTAAACAGGAATTAATTCTAACTCCCACATGATAAAAAAAAGTAAAAGGTCTCGCGAAGAAAATAATCCTATTTGACCACTATACATTGCGAGCATCAGGAAATAGAATAATCGCGAATTCCGGGTAACTGGCCAAGCTGCTAAAGTAGCTAAAGTAGTAATAAATCCTGTCAATAAAATAGATCCTAATGAAAGCCCATCGATTCCCAATCTCCAGTGGAAATCGAAGATATCTATCCATTTATAATCCTCCTTTAATTGGATTAAGGGATCCTCCAGTTGGAAATGATAACAGAATGCATAAGTCATTAGAAGGAATTCTAATAAACAAATAGATATAGTATACCACCTAACTATTTTGTTTCCCCTATGAGGTAAAAAGAAAATTAATGAACCTGCAAATATCGGCAAAACAACAAGTATTGTTAACCAAGGAAAATAACTCATGATAAAGTGATAAAGACAAGATACGTTTTGACCAGAAAAGCCCGTGCTCGATTATTTCGAGCACAGGCTTCTTCGGTAAAGAGGAATCAGACGATTCGAATGAAGTTTTTTGTAACGTATCAATAAGATAAAGCCATGCTACGGGTTGTTTCAGGCCCTAAATAAACGCGTACACTTAAAAAATCTGTCGGGCAAGCGGATTCACATCTCTTACAACCCACACAATCTTCCGTTCTCGGCGCAGAAGCAATTTGCTTGGCTTTACATCCATCCCAGGGTATCATTTCTAATACATCTGTTGGACAAGCTCGTACACATTGAGTGCATCCTATACATGTATCATAAATTTTGACGGAATGTGACATTGGATCTATAAATTTATCTTTTCAACATAAAATCTTTCGATCTGGTAAAAATGAAATTATTATTATAGGAGTAATACCTATTGTAGACACCAGACGAAGCAATGGTTTATCCAAACTTCAAAAAGAATAATCTATTTTTTAATCTGTTTGTGAGAAAGCGTGAAAAGAACCAAGAGACTTGAATTTTGGACTTCAACAATAAGAATTATACTAAATTGTACATATGAATTCGAAATAAATTGGCTATCGTCTTTTCAATATAAATTATTGCAATATTCAAATTGCAATATCAATGTGTTAAAAAAATTCCTTTAAGTGAAAAAAGAATACTATGCAATAACCTACTTAAAGAAAATGTATATTATCAAGTAATACTAAAAAAAAGGATTTCTATTCATCTTAATATAAATATTATTATATGTGCGCTTTTGTTTAGAGGATTGTATGTCTAATTATTAAAAAGTCCAATTATTCCATAGTCTAATTATTCAATAAATTAGATTGATTGATACGAGTTGATTTCCTATTACGATGGATGGAAGAAAGAATGGATAGTCCAATAGCCGCCTCAGCAGCCGCAAGGGCTATCACAAAAATTGCGAAAATGTCTCCTTTTAATTGGCGACTATCAAATAGATCAGAAAATGTTACGAGATTTAGATTAATTGAATTCAGTATAAGTTCAAGACATATTAGAGCTCTAACCATGTTTCGGCTTGTGATCAATCCATAGATACCAATTGAAAATAAATAGACACTCAAAAAAAGTACAAGCTCAAACATCATTAATTAACTCCTTATCAATCTCGATTCATTTCAATATGAGGACAAGAATTGAACCGATTCAATTAATTACAATAGAACAATTACACAACAAAAGAGAAAAGAAAGAAGGTATTTGTTGGCGGTGGATGGTTTTTACTAAATCAAAATTGTGATTCTTTAGTTATTTATTTTAGATTTGCAATTCTTATAATTTTTACTCTTTCTAAGTTTTATTATTGGCGAGCCATAGTAATTGCACCTATTAAAGAAACTAGAAGAATTATGGAAATGAGTTCAAACGGAAGATAAAAATCGGTTGCTAAATGAATCCCAATTTGTTGAACATTATTTATGAGACCCTGTTCTACTATTTGGTTTGATCTTGTAGTCCAAAGAATTCCATACCATGATGTATCTGGGATAGTAGTCATTAGTGAAAAAACAATAGTTATCGAAACAATTGAAGTGAACCCATCTCCAATAGTCCAATAATTCTTATCTTTAGACCATTCTGAGCCATTCACGAACATTACAGCGAATATGATCAAGACATTTATGGCTCCCACATAAATAAGAAGTTGTGCCACAGCTACAAAGTAGGAATTTAATAAAAAATAGAATAAGGATATACAAACAAGAACTAATCCCAGCGAAAAGGCAGAATAAATGGGGTTGGTAAGTAATACTACTCCTAGACCTCCTAGTAGAAGAACAAATCCCCCAAATAGCATAAGAATCTCATGTATTGGTCCAGGTAAATCCATTATGGATAAAAAAAATTAAAATAGTATAAAATTATTCATGAACTGACTAAAACTAAAGGATTCAAGCAAGGAAAAAGGGATTAGGATATTTATTTTTATAACAAAAATAAAAAATACCAATTTAGTAATGAGTAATCGTTCTTGAATTCGAAGATTTATCGTCATCTATTTTACTTTCAGTCGAATCCCTAGTCGAATTCCTAATTGTTTGGATTGTATAATCTTCCATTATGGAGATTGGTAACCGACTTAAAGCAATTTGATTGTAATTCAATTCATGACGATCATAAGTAGAAAGTTCATATTCTTCAGTCATTGATAAACAGTTTGTCGGACAGTACTCAACACAATTGCCACAAAATATACAAACTCCGAAATCAATACTATAATTAAGCAATTGTTTCTTTTTAATATCCTTTTCAAATCTCCAATCTACAAGGGGTAGATCTATCGGACATACCCGAACACATACTTCACAAGCAATACATTTATCAAATTCAAAGTGGATTCGCCCCCGGAAACGCTCCGGTGTAATTGATTTTTCGTAAGGGTAATGAATCGTTATAGGTAAACGATTTGTGTGGGATAAGGTAGTTATGAAACTTTGACCAATGTACCTTGTAGCACGTATTGTTTGTTGACCATAACTCATGAACCCAGTTACCATAGGGAACATATTCATTCTAAATATCTATGAAAAAGATATGTTTCTTTCTCTTGTTTGAGGGAGCCTTTGTGTTGAAAATATTCTTACTGTTATTGTATTATCTTATTTATAGTGAAACAAGTTGGAAAGAGGTTGTTAATAAGAGATTGCCCAGGGAAATAGGTAAAAGAAATTTCCATCCAAGATTTAATAACTGATCCATTCTCATCCTGGGTAAAGTCCATCTTATTGTGATAGAAATGAAGAGAAATAAATAAGCTTTAGTTAATGTAATAAAAATACCCATTGTTATTTCCAAAATTCCAACTGCGTTATTCATTTGGAAAAAATCAAAAAAGGATATATAGGGAATAGATAAATTCCACCCGCCTAAGTAGAGAACTGTTACAAATAAAGAGGAAACTAATAAATTTAGGTAAGAAACAAGATAAAATAAAGCATATTTTATACCGGAATATTCGGTTTGATAACCTGCTACTAATTCTTCCTCCGCTTCTGGTAAATCAAAGGGTAATCTTTCACATTCTGCCAAAGAAGAAATTAGAAAAACCAGAAAACCTATAGGCTGGCGCCAAATATTCCATCCAAAAAAACCATATTTAGATTGTGCTTCGACTATATCAACTGTACTTGAACTGTTAGATAATCATAGTCGATGATAACATCACAGTTCCCACCGCTATTTCAAAACCGTACATGAAACTTTAGCTTCATACGGCTTCTCTATGATCAGAAAAAAGAGAGGACTGTTTCATTTCGTTATTAGCCTCCGGGGCGTAGATAGAATTAGGTAAAATAAAATATATTCGAAAGTCCTAAATTAGACCAAAGGAATTCTGTCTGCTAGAATAATAAAAAGTGCTTCCGAATTGATCTCATCCTTTATAATATAATAAAATTTTTTCTTTGTTGAGTAATAACTTAATCTTGGAATAAAACACTTGTTATAGGAATTAAATTAATAAATGAAAAGATTTGGGCATTAGTTCATGAGGAATTCTGTATGAATATGTATAGAGGAAGGAAATAATGCAAATTTTATTGCACTCCATATCTTTTGTCCTACTCTTCTTTCCTTGGATAGGGTAGGTAGGGGTATTTTAAAAGAAAAAAGAGATAAAGGGTTAATTCGTTCTTTATAGCCATTTCCTTAACAAGTGAATAGGAACATACTCTGGATCGGAATCTGAAGAAAGTACTACTTGATAATTTCCACTAATTTCAAGTCCTTATTATGATTCCTTTTATGGGGAAAAATCTCTAATGTCTTAGATTTATCATTACTAATCCTTTATGTACTTTAGTGTTCCTAACCCTTCACTAACTTTTGATGGATTCTTCTTATGATTATAAGTTCATAGTAATAACTAGAAATATTCTAGTAATGGAATTCCATATCGCGAATCCTTTATTCTTGCCCGCTTCAAGATATGATGACTAATTAAAAAAAATCAATCTTGGGATAAAGAGTTTATACTGCTTATGTTTACTTCAACTTTTTCTTGTACGTAGGAAATGAGATTTTTTCTTTTTACTACAAATTTTAAGCTGTTTTGTTTCACTCATATAGCTATATAGTTTAACTTATCAACTCGAATACAGAATAAGAAAAGGAAGATAAATAGTTAATGGATTTTATAGGAAAAAGATCCTATTTTAACGAATCACACGTAGAGATATTGCTAGCACACAAAAAGTTAATGGTATTTCATAACTAATGGATTGAGCAGCAGCTCGTAGACCGCCTGAAAAAGAATATTTATTATTTGAGCTATATCCTGCCATAAGAAGACCAATGGGAGCAATACTTGAAATGGCAATCCATAAAAAAACGCCAATACTAAGATCGGCTAAAATAAAATGATATCCCAAAGGGATAACTAAAAAACTTAATAAAATTGATATGACTGCTATAGAGGGTCCAATGCTAAATAAAGGAATATCTCCTCGGGATGGTAGGATATCTTCTTTAAAAAGTAGCTTAGTCCCATCTGCTATAGCTTGAAGCAGTCCTAGGGGGCCGGCATATTCAGGCCCAATACGTTGTTGTATCGATGCAGATATTTCTCTTTCTAACCACACAATTACGAGTACCTCTATTGTGATTCCCAAAAGGAGGCTCAAAATGGGTAGAATCGATATGAGTCCATAAACTTCTTTTAATAATTCTAATTTCGAAAAAGAATTGATAGTTTCTATTTCTACCCTATCTATTATCATTTCAACGGTCAACTTCCCCCATAATGATATCTATACTACCTAATATCGTCATGATATCAGCCAATTTCATTTTTTTAACTAGCTGAGGAAGAATTTGTAAATTAATAAAACCGGGTGGACGAATTTTCCATCTCCAGGGGAAAAGGCTATCATCTCCTACTAGATAAATTCCTAATTCACCTTTTGGAGCTTCCACTCTTACATAAAGCTCTTGTTTTGATAATTCAAAATTGGGTGAAGGTTTTTTACCAAGAAATCTATATTCAAAATCATTCCATTCGGAATTCTTTGCTTTCTTAAAACGTCGGATTTCTAAATTCTCATAAGGTCCTCCAGGAATTTTTTCTATAGCTTGTTGAATTATTTTGATGGATTCCCTCATTTCACTGATTCGTACTAAATAGCGAGCTAAGGAATCCCCTTCTTTTTGCCATTGGACTTTCCAATCAAATTGGTTGTAAGACTCATAAAGGTCTACTTTACGAAGATCCCACTGTATTCCAGAAGCTCGTAACATCGGTCCTGATAAGCCCCAATTTACTGCTTCTTCTCCGCTAATAAAACCTACTCCCTCAACTCGCTCCAAAAAAATGGGATTCTGTGTAATAAGTTGTTGATATTCTACAATTCCGCGTAAAAAATAATCACAGAAATCTAAACATTTCTCGATCCATCCATAAGGTAGATCCGCGGCTACTCCTCCGATGCGGAAGTAATTGTGCATCATTCGCATACCTGTAGCAGCTTCAAATAGATCGTATATCAATTCTCTCTCTCTAAAAATATAGAAAAAAGGAGTCTGTGCCCCGAGATCCGCCATAAAAGGGCCAAGCCATAACAAGTGAGAAGCTATACGGCTCAACTCTAACATAATTACCCTAATATAGCTGGCTCTTTGGGGTATTTGAATATTTTCTAAGAATTCTGGTGCATTTACCGTTATTGCTTCCGTAAACATAGTAGCTAAATAATCCCACCGTGTTACATAAGGGTGTTACATAAGGTAAGTATTGTATAATAGTTCGGTTTTCCGCAATTTTTTCCATTCCTCTGTGTAAATAGCCTAATATGGGCTCACAATCAATAACATCTTCACCATCGAGAGTAACGATCAGTCGAAGAACACCATGCATTGATGGGTGTTGAGGGCCCATATTGACTATCATGAGATCTTTTCTTGTAAGCGGTAGACTCATATCCTTTCTTCCTTAATTCATTATTCCATGAAAATGGATTATTCCATGAATTCCTCAAAATGAGGCTCATCAAAATGCAAAATCTAAGACTACTATAAGACTACTAAGAAAATAGAAAATAAGAAAAAAATTAGAACAATTAAATTACTGCTCCCGAATATTCAACTGACTTATTAATTTCTTATAACGTACTCTATTTTTCTTTGCCAAATAAGCCAGCAAACGTCGACGTTTTCCCAAAAGTATTCGTAGACCTCTTTCCGATGAAAAATCTTTTTTGTGTAATTCCAAATGTGAAGCAAGTCTCCGTATCTTATTGGTGAAACTGAATACTTGAAATTCAACAGAACCCCTGTTTTCTTCTTTTTCTTCTTTAACCATAAATCCCAAAATTTTTCTACCTCCTTTCTTTTTCATATATTTTTCTGATCAGGAAAAATAAAAAATTATGTCAGTTATTTTGAAGTTATTCTAATCTCGTACACACAAAAATTTGCAATTATTCATCTACTGCTGGAATTTGGATTTATTTTATCGATGCAAATTAGATTTGGATAGAAGAGTACATTCTTTTATTTTAGATAGAAGAAATGTTTCTTCTATCTAAAATATTAGAAAGAATTTTGCTGATTTATTTATTGCTGATTTATTTATTGCTATATCCAATTTATGGAATTGATACACCATTTAATTAATATCATTTAGCAAAATGAAACACAGCATATGCATCCATCTTTCGGCTCGAGAATTTCACGGGATAGAGATATGGTATAAGAAATAGGCTATTAAGTAACTCTAAATGAATTGTGGATACATCTGTATCCTTAACATACTGAAACGATTGCCATTATTCGTATCAAACCAATAGCGATTCATACAAGCTAAATCTTCTAATCAATGGTGGGCCAATAATGAATTTTTTTGCATATGTATTAAGACGCTCGGCCTGATTTCGAAATTGTCCAGAGTTTTATATGTTGTTTTCATTGCAAAATGATGGGTCTCCTTCCGTAACTTTCCAATTACGAGTACGAGAATTGAAAGACATGAAAATTCTCAATTCTCTACGGCGTCTAGGAGATAGATAGAATATTTTCAGGAACAAGAAAATCAGAAGAATCTTTCTCTCTATTCACTACCATTCCGCGTCTTCGACTTCTATTAGTTTCTTTTCTTATTTAATGCAATAGCTATAGTTTGGTTTGATATAAGAATCCATTTCTCAAAGTAATGGAAACCTTTCTCTTATAGGAAATGGTTCGAAAATCCCTATTCCACCTTTTAGGTATCGTGAAAAGTGATACCTGTGAAGATCGTGCATTTCAGTCAAATTCAGATCCGTTTTTTGAGTCCATGATATAACCAAATTGGGTGGATCCTCCACCCGTTTAGCTAAGAAAGAATCGATACAGAGGTGGATAATAGATCGATATGAAGATCATGAGCTGCCCCATAATGAAACCGCCAGTAGTCGCGAATATCTCCTTCTTCCCTAATCCAAGATTGGAGAAAGAAGATCTAAGAGGGACCTATGGAGAATGTGGGCAGAAATCCATAATAGAGTCCGACCACAACGACCGAATTAATTATCCTCATCGAGAAACTTAGACTACTAAATAGAAAATATTTTAAAATCATGGCATGGGTCTCCTTTTTTTCTTTCTTTAGAGTTTTCTATATGCACAATTTCTCGATGTTTGGATGAGAATTTCTTGACTTTCCATATATAGAAAGAGATAGACTATAAATGACATCTCTTATGTCAATAAGACCAAAGGGATGGATATTAAATGATAGGAAGTGCTAGGAAGTGAAATAGAATGAAATAGAGCCACTT